ACTTTTTTTGGACCGTATAGACAAAACATCTTTTTTTTATTCTTTTCATATTAATGAAATGAAGAATCTTATTTTGAGGAATTGGATGGGTAGAGAACGAGAATCTGAATTTAAAATTTTAGATTCCCATTTTGAAAATGAAGAGACAAAAGAAGAAAAGGATAAAAAAGAACGTATAGAAATATCAGAAGCTTGGGATACCTTTGTATTTATTCAAGCAATAAGAGGTTTAATGTTAGTAATCCAATCTTTTTTTAGAAAATACATTATATTGCCTTCATTTATAATAGCTAAAAATATTTTACGTACGTTATTATTTCAATTCCCCGAGTGGTACGAGGATTTGAAGGAATGGAATAGAGAAATACATATTAAATGCACCTATAATGGTGTTCAATTATCAGAAACAGAATTTCCCCAAGATTGGTTAACAGACGGCATTCAGATAAAGATTCTATATCCTTTCTGTCTAAAACCTTGGCGAAAAGCTAAGGTACGATCTCATCATAGAGATCGAGGAGATTCAAAATATAAAAACAAAAAATTTTGTTTTTTAACAGTCTGGGGAATGGAAGCAGAACTTCCCTTTGGTTCTCCCCGAAAACGACCTTCTTTTTTTGAACCTATTTATAAAGAACTCAAAAAAAGAAATAGAAGGGTAAAAAATAAGATTTTACAAGTTATAAACTTTTTGAAGGAAAGAATAAAATCCTTTATATTTATAAAAGTTAGAAAAGAAAAAACAAAATGGGTCACTAAAATATTTATAGTTATCAAACTCATAATGCAAAAATTGGAAAAAATAAATCCAATTTTTTTATTTGAGTTGAGGAAAGAAAAAGTATATGAAATGAAGGAAAACGAAAAAGATTTACAAAAAAATAAAAAGATTCTTCGCGAATCATCTGTTCGAATTCGACCAAAAAATTGGTTAAATTATTCACTAATAGAAAGAAGAATGAAAGATCTTTCTGATAAGACAATAAAAATCAGGAATCAAATAGAACGAAACGAAAAAGAAAAAAAAAAAGATATAGTTCTAATTTATGATAATAAAAGGCCGGAATCTTTGAAAATCTTCAAAAGGAAAAATATCCGATTAATGCGTAAATCGCACTACTTTATAAAATCATTCATTGAAAAAATATACATAGATATTTTACTATGTACCATTAGCATTCCTAAGATCAATGCACAACTTTTCTTTAAATCAAAAAAAAATATCTTTAATAAATCCATTTACAACAATAAAAGAAATAAAGAACAAGAAGGAATTGATGAAACAAATAAAAATACAATGAAGTTTCATTTTGGTTTGACTAGAAAAAAGTTGTTTTCAAATACTTATAGTACTGAGAATAGGAATCCAAATTCCGATACTTATTGGAACTTATCTTCCATATCTCAAGCATATGTATTTTACAAATTATCACAAACCCAATTACTTAATAAGGATCGCTTGAGACCTGTATTTCAATATAAAGGAAACTCTCCTTTTTTTAAGGAAAAATTAAAAGACTCTTGTATGATAATGATACACGGAATATTTGATTCCAAATCAAGACATAATAAAATTCATTCGTATGTAATGAACGAATGGAAAAACTGGTTAAAAGGTCATTATCAATACGATGCATCTCAAAAAAAATGGTCTCGATTAGTAACTAAAGAATGGCGAAATAGAATCAATCAACGCTGTATGATTCAAAACCAAAACAAGGAATCAATCCAATTGGATTTATATAAAAAATACCAATTCATTCATTCCATGAAAAAAAATAACTATGCAGCGGATTCTTTTATGAGTCAAAAAGAAAAATGGAAAAAAAATCACAGATATGATCTTTTATCATATAAATACATAAGTCCTCCTAATTCATATATTTCTGGATCAACATTAGAATTTGAAATAAACGGGGATCGAGAAATTCCATATCATTTCAATACATCGAAACCCGAATCATTTTATGTATTAGTAAGTATACCTAGTAATAATTATCTAGAAAAAGGATATATTATTGATAGGAATAGAAATTTGGATAGAAAATATTTTGATTGTAGAATTCCTCATTTTTGTTTTAGAAAGAATATTGAGATCTGGACCAATGCACATATTGGCATGACGATTCATAAAAATACTAAGACTGAAATTAAAAATTTAAAAAAAATGAAAAAAAAAGATCTTTTTTCTACTACGGTTCGTCAAGACATCAAACCATGCAATCAAAAAAGAAACTTTTTTGATTGCATGGGAATGCATCAAGAGGGGTTCTCTGATACTGCATCAAATCATAATACTATATCCAATCTCGAATCTTGGTTCTTCCCAGAATTTGTGCAACTTTTTAACATATATAAGATTCAACCTTGGATCATTCCAATCAAATCACTCTTTTTTCATTTTAATAAAAATGAAAAAATAAATATAAATACAAAGAAAAATCCTCATGAATCGTCTAATAAAAAAGATCTTGAATTAGTAAATTACAAGCAGGAAGAACAAGAACAACAGGATCAAGGAAATCTTATATCGAATCTACGAAAACAAGAGAATAAAAAAGCTGTTGAAGAAGATTACGCAAGATTAGACATAGAAATTAAAAAGGGTAGAAAAAAAAAAATAAATAAATATAAGAGAAAAAAACAAACGGAACTAGATTACTATTTGAAAAAATATTTCCTTTTTCAATTAAGATGGGCTGATCCCTTGAATCAAAGAATAATGAACAATATTAGGGTATATTGTCTCCTACTTAGACTGATAAACCCAAAGGAAATTACCATATCCTCGATTCAAAGAGGTGAAATAAATCTAGACGAAATGCTAATTCAAAAGGAGCTAGTTCTTACAGAATTGATAAGAAAGGGAATATTTATTATTGAACCAATTCGTCTATCTATAAGAAGGGACGGAAAATCTATTGTATATCAAACTATGGATATTTCATTGGTTGAGAAGAAGAAGCACCAAACAAATAGAAAATACGCAAAAAAAAGACATATTGAGAAAGAGGGGTTTGAAAAATCCATTCCACGATACAGCCACTTATTTTTTAGTGAAGACAAAAATCATTATGATTTCCTTATTCCTGAAAATATTCTATCTCCTAGGCATCGGAGAGAATTTAGAATTCTAATTTGTTTCAATTCACGGAATTGGAATGTTTTGGATAGAAATCCAAGATTTTGCAATGAAAAGAAAATAAAAAACTGTGGACAATTTTTGAATCAGAACAAGCATATTAACACCGATGCAAAAAATTTAATTAAATTCAAATTGTTTCTTTGGCCCAATTATCGATTAGAAGATTTAGCTTGTATGAATCGTTATTGGTTTGATACCAATAACAGCAGTCGTTTCAGTATGTCAAGAATACATATGTATTCACAATTCAGAATGAATTCAATTCAAATGCAAAATTAAAAAATTTTTATTTTTATATTTTTTTTATATTTTATAGTGGATTTCCTACATATCGTGTGACATATTCTGTAGATGAAAGCCGAAATATATAGACTGTATAACATTAGAATTTCTAACACATGATGCTGATTTCATAGTGTATCCATTTTCACTAGGAGTAGCAGAATCTTTTTAGTTTAAGTAAAACTAAATCGTTCTATTTCGTGAATGCATATATTTATCAGACCCTTTTTATCCAATATCCAAATCCAATTTCGATTTATACTAGATGAAAATAACTGTCATAATAAATCTTATTATTTTTCCTGATCGGTAAAATTCACAGAAAAAAAAATTTTTATTTATACTAGATGAAAATAACTGTCATAATAAATCTTATTATTTTTCCTGATCGGTAAAATTCACAGAAAATAAAAATTTTAATTTATTTTATGGTCAAAAATTCATTTATCTCAGTTATTCCACAAGAAGAAAAAGACGAAAATAGTGGGTCTGTTGAATTTCAAGTATTCCATTTCACCAGTAAGATACGGAGACTTACTTCACATTTAGAATTGCACAAAAGAGATTTTTTATCACAAAGGGGTCTGCGAATAATTCTGGGAAAACGTCAACGATTATTGACTTATTTGTCAAAGAAAAATAAAGTGCGTTATAAGAGATTAATGGATCAGTTAGATATTCGGGAACCAAAAACTCGTTAATTTAAATTAAATTTATTATTTGAGTTTATTATTATTTATTATTAGCCTTGTTATTTTTTTTTTTTATAGAATTTACATTTTATATATGACTATATGAATATGAATAGGATTATTTAGAATTACTAGAATTATACTAAATTCAATTTAAATTAGGATAAATTAGGATATATATATATATGAAAAATGAAAATATAATGAAAATATAATATATTTAATATTAAGAAAATAAACATGATTCGTATGTACAACTCATATTTCATGGTTATTCAAACGTAAATCAAAGGATCTTGGCCCTTTCTCATAAACAGATTTTAAAATCTATTGATTCTATAAATTTTTAAAAATCATTGATTCGTCTGGTATCTACAATAGAAAATATATGATTTCCATCATTTTATAATTAAAATTTTATCAGATCGAAAATCTTTTGTGTTCAAAACTTCAATTTATAGACCCAATGTCGCATTCAGTAAAAATTTATGATACATGTATAGGGTGTACCCAATGTGTACGAGCTTGTCCCACGGATGTATTAGAAATGATACCTTGGGACGGATGTAAAGCTAAGCAAATTGCTTCCGCGCCAAGAACCGAGGATTGTGTAGGTTGTAAGAGATGTGAATCCGCTTGCCCAACGGATTTTTTGAGTGTCCGTGTTTATTTATGGCATGAAACAACTCGCAGCATGGGTCTTTCTTATTGATATGTAACAAAAAACTCCCCTTGAATCATTTGATTCCTCTTTACCGATAAAACTCCGTACTCGAGAAAAGAAAATAAAAATATATTATTCTTCTCCCGAACACGGAGTTTTCTGGTCAAAATTTATCTTGTCTTTATCACGAGTTATTTTCCTTGGTTAACAATACTTCTGGTTTTGCCGATATTTGCGGGTTCTTCAATTGTCCTTTTCCTTCATAAAGGAAATAAGGCGTATAGGAGGGATACTATATGTATATGTATCCTGGAGCTCCCTCTAATGACCTATGTATTTTGTTCCAATTGGACGATCCATTAAACCAATTGAAGGAAGATTCTAAATGGATAAATATTTTTTTATTTTCACTGGAGACTGGGAATCGATGGACTTTCCATAGGACCCATTTTACTGACAGGATTTATCACTTGAACCAACAAACATTAGATTTCTAAAAATTAGCTAATCAATCATATCCCCAGTGCTAGAGCATCTCGGTTCGAGTCCGAGTGGCGGCATAAAATTATATATTATTATTTAATTATTTAATATAATTATTAAAAATAATTATATTTTCCCTTAACATTAGATTGTATTTATGTAAGATTATAAAATTTATAGATATTTTATATATTTCCATTTGTATTTATCTCTTTATATTTTATATTTATTTTTTATTGTATTGAATATTAAAGAATATTTATATTGAATTTTAATTCGTTTTTTATTTATTTATTTTTCAAAGTTATGCTCTTATATTATTTATATTGATGGAATCACTATAGGTAATGACTAATAAAGAGTAATCCATTTTGAACAATATATGTCTTTCACATACAACGATAAAAATGAGTCACCTATCTTTGAATGGCAGTTCCAAAAAAACGTACTTCTATGTCAAAAAAGCATATTCGTAGAAATCCTTGGAAAAAAAAAGGCTCTTTAGCGGCAGTAAAAGCTTTTTCTTTAGCTAAATCTGTTTCTACCGGACAGTCAAAAAGTTTTTTATTGGGACAAAAAAACGTTTTTAAAAATCTTAATTGATATGTCTCAAAGAACTTCAAATAATAATAATTGACATTTACTAATGTATTATTAATGTATATTGTATTTTTTTTTTTAATATTTATTTTAATCTTCAATTTAAATTATTTATTATTTAATTTAATAGGGACCCTTTTTTATGTTTATGATATTTGTGACCTTAGAACATATATTAACTCATATTTCCTTTTCAATCATCTCAATTGTGATTATGATTCATTTGATGAACTTATTAGTCTATGAAATAGAAGGATTGCGTAATTCGTCAGAAAAGGGTATGATAGCTACTTTTTTATCTATAACAGGGTTTTTAGTTATTCGTTGGATTTCTTCAGGACATTTTCCCTTAAGTAATTTATATGAATCATTAATCTTCCTTTCGTGGAATTTCTCTATTATTCATATGATTCCATATCTTGGGAATCATAAAAATTATTTAAGAACAATAACTGCACCAAGTGCCATTTTTACCCAAGGTTTTGCCACGTCAGGTCTTTCAATTGAAATGCATCAATCCGCAATATTAGTACCTGCTCTACAATCTCACTGGTTAATGATGCATGTCAGTATGATGCTATTGAGCTATGCAGTTCTTTTATGCGGATCATTATTATCAGTTGCTCTTATAGTGATTACATTTCAAAAAAATATCGATTTTTTTTTTAACAAGAATTTTATAAGCTTAAGGAAGTCTTTTTTCTTTGTTGGTACGATAGAATATTTGAACGAAAAAGAAAGTGTATTTAAAAAGACTTCTTTTCTCTCATTTCTAAATTTTTACAAATATCAATTAATTCAGCGTTTGGATTATTGGAGTTATCGTGTCATTAGTTTAGGGTTTACCTTTTTAACCATAGGCATTCTTTCTGGAGCAGTATGGGCTAATGAAGCATGGGGTTCTTATTGGAATTGGGATCCTAAGGAAACTTGGGCATTTATTACTTGGACCATATTTGCAATCTATTTACATATTAGAACAAATAAAAAATTGCAAGACCAAGGCACAAATTCGGCATTTGTGGCTTCTATAGGATTTCTCCTAATTTGGATATGCTATTTTGGGATCAATCTATTAGGAATCGGGTTCCATAGTTATGGTTCATTCCCATTTATATCTAATTGAATAAAATAAACTACATGAAGAACACATAAAAACATCGTCTGATAGACAATGAGTATTTGTGCGAGTTTTTGAAAACCGTTTGAATGGAGGAATTATTCAAATGGTTCTCAAAAACTCTAGATGTATTTCATTACAATTCTAATTCACTCTTCATTTTTTTCATTGTACAATGAAGAATCGTGAAAAGATGAAAGTCAAAGAATTATAAGACTTTCCTTCTAATTAATTAGAATTTTCTAAGCTATAAAAAGAATTAGTATCTATATTTCTATAAAAATAATAAAAATTATTAGCTAATATAACTTGTACCTTGTCAACCGATAACGGAAGAACGAAATCAGGATAAATCTCAATTCCTATTACAGGTAGAAAGATACAGATCTAAAGAAATAGTTTTCGCGGTCCAGAATATGAAAATTTATAGTTTGGTATATTGAATAGCTTGTATTCATAGAAAATATGACGTAACATAGACAATAAAAAAATAGGAGTTAATATCATTCCAATTGCTATTACAAAAGTAATTAACATTTTTGGCATGAAAAGATATTTTTGGTTAGTAATTATTCCAAAAAAGACTAAGAATTCTGCAACAAAACCACTCATTCCTGGTAATACAAGAGAAGCCATCGAGAAACTACTAAACATGGTAAATATCAATATTTTTTCCATTGGGATAGATATTCCCCACCATCTCGTCGAGATAAACAAAACGTATTCTATCCCAACTCGTTTCTGCTAAGAAAAAAGTGCAGCACCGATCAATCCATGAGAGAGTATTTGTAAAATGGCTCCATTGAGTCCCATGCCAGTTATAGAACCAATTCCTATAATTATGAAACCCATATGAGATACGTAAGAATAGGCAATATGCTTTTTAAAATTGCGTTGACCAAGAGATGTTGAAGCTGCATAAAAGATTTGTATTATTCCTACTATGATCAACCAGAGAGAGAATTTAGAATGAGCGTGAGCTAACAATTCCATATTGATCCGAATCAATCCATATGTTCCCATCTTTAATAAGATTCCAGCTAGAAGCATACATGTACTGTAATGCGCTTCCCCGTGGGTATCTGGTAATCATGTATGTAGGGGTATCATCGGCGATTTGACAGCATAAGCTATAAGAAAACCAAAATGGAATATTATTTCTAGCACTGGGGATATGATTGATTAGCTAATTTTTAGAAATCTAATGTTTGTTGGTTCAAGTGATAAATCCTGTCAGTAAAATGGGTCCTATGGAAAGTCCATCGATTCCCAGTCTCCAGTGAAAATAAAAAAATATTTATCCATTTAGAATCTTCCTTCAATTGGTTTAATGGATCGTCCAATTGGAACAAAATACATAGGTCATTAGAGGGAGCTCCAGGATACATATACATATAGTATCCCTCCTATACGCCTTATTTCCTTTATGAAGGAAAAGGACAATTGAAGAACCCGCAAATATCGGCAAAACCAGAAGTATTGTTAACCAAGGAAAATAACTCGTGATAAAGACAAGATAAATTTTGACCAGAAAACTCCGTGTTCGGGAGAAGAATAATATATTTTTATTTTCTTTTCTCGAGTACGGAGTTTTATCGGTAAAGAGGAATCAAATGATTCAAGGGGAGTTTTTTGTTACATATCAATAAGAAAGACCCATGCTGCGAGTTGTTTCATGCCATAAATAAACACGGACACTCAAAAAATCCGTTGGGCAAGCGGATTCACATCTCTTACAACCTACACAATCCTCGGTTCTTGGCGCGGAAGCAATTTGCTTAGCTTTACATCCGTCCCAAGGTATCATTTCTAATACATCCGTGGGACAAGCTCGTACACATTGGGTACACCCTATACATGTATCATAAATTTTTACTGAATGCGACATTGGGTCTATAAATTGAAGTTTTGAACACAAAAGATTTTCGATCTGATAAAATTTTAATTATAAAATGATGGAAATCATATATTTTCTATTGTAGATACCAGACGAATCAATGATTTTTAAAAATTTATAGAATCAATAGATTTTAAAATCTGTTTATGAGAAAGGGCCAAGATCCTTTGATTTACGTTTGAATAACCATGAAATATGAGTTGTACATACGAATCATGTTTATTTTCTTAATATTAAATATATTATATTTTCATTATATTTTCATTTTTCATATATATATATATCCTAATTTATCCTAATTTAAATTGAATTTAGTATAATTCTAGTAATTCTAAATAATCCTATTCATATTCATATAGTCATATATAAAATGTAAATTCTATAAAAAAAAAAAATAACAAGGCTAATAATAAATAATAATAAACTCAAATAATAAATTTAATTTAAATTAACGAGTTTTTGGTTCCCGAATATCTAACTGATCCATTAATCTCTTATAACGCACTTTATTTTTCTTTGACAAATAAGTCAATAATCGTTGACGTTTTCCCAGAATTATTCGCAGACCCCTTTGTGATAAAAAATCTCTTTTGTGCAATTCTAAATGTGAAGTAAGTCTCCGTATCTTACTGGTGAAATGGAATACTTGAAATTCAACAGACCCACTATTTTCGTCTTTTTCTTCTTGTGGAATAACTGAGATAAATGAATTTTTGACCATAAAATAAATTAAAATTTTTATTTTCTGTGAATTTTACCGATCAGGAAAAATAATAAGATTTATTATGACAGTTATTTTCATCTAGTATAAATAAAAATTTTTTTTTCTGTGAATTTTACCGATCAGGAAAAATAATAAGATTTATTATGACAGTTATTTTCATCTAGTATAAATCGAAATTGGATTTGGATATTGGATAAAAAGGGTCTGATAAATATATGCATTCACGAAATAGAACGATTTAGTTTTACTTAAACTAAAAAGATTCTGCTACTCCTAGTGAAAATGGATACACTATGAAATCAGCATCATGTGTTAGAAATTCTAATGTTATACAGTCTATATATTTCGGCTTTCATCTACAGAATATGTCACACGATATGTAGGAAATCCACTATAAAATATAAAAAAAATATAAAAATAAAAATTTTTTAATTTTGCATTTGAATTGAATTCATTCTGAATTGTGAATACATATGTATTCTTGACATACTGAAACGACTGCTGTTATTGGTATCAAACCAATAACGATTCATACAAGCTAAATCTTCTAATCGATAATTGGGCCAAAGAAACAATTTGAATTTAATTAAATTTTTTGCATCGGTGTTAATATGCTTGTTCTGATTCAAAAATTGTCCACAGTTTTTTATTTTCTTTTCATTGCAAAATCTTGGATTTCTATCCAAAACATTCCAATTCCGTGAATTGAAACAAATTAGAATTCTAAATTCTCTCCGATGCCTAGGAGATAGAATATTTTCAGGAATAAGGAAATCATAATGATTTTTGTCTTCACTAAAAAATAAGTGGCTGTATCGTGGAATGGATTTTTCAAACCCCTCTTTCTCAATATGTCTTTTTTTTGCGTATTTTCTATTTGTTTGGTGCTTCTTCTTCTCAACCAATGAAATATCCATAGTTTGATATACAATAGATTTTCCGTCCCTTCTTATAGATAGACGAATTGGTTCAATAATAAATATTCCCTTTCTTATCAATTCTGTAAGAACTAGCTCCTTTTGAATTAGCATTTCGTCTAGATTTATTTCACCTCTTTGAATCGAGGATATGGTAATTTCCTTTGGGTTTATCAGTCTAAGTAGGAGACAATATACCCTAATATTGTTCATTATTCTTTGATTCAAGGGATCAGCCCATCTTAATTGAAAAAGGAAATATTTTTTCAAATAGTAATCTAGTTCCGTTTGTTTTTTTCTCTTATATTTATTTATTTTTTTTTTTCTACCCTTTTTAATTTCTATGTCTAATCTTGCGTAATCTTCTTCAACAGCTTTTTTATTCTCTTGTTTTCGTAGATTCGATATAAGATTTCCTTGATCCTGTTGTTCTTGTTCTTCCTGCTTGTAATTTACTAATTCAAGATCTTTTTTATTAGACGATTCATGAGGATTTTTCTTTGTATTTATATTTATTTTTTCATTTTTATTAAAATGAAAAAAGAGTGATTTGATTGGAATGATCCAAGGTTGAATCTTATATATGTTAAAAAGTTGCACAAATTCTGGGAAGAACCAAGATTCGAGATTGGATATAGTATTATGATTTGATGCAGTATCAGAGAACCCCTCTTGATGCATTCCCATGCAATCAAAAAAGTTTCTTTTTTGATTGCATGGTTTGATGTCTTGACGAACCGTAGTAGAAAAAAGATCTTTTTTTTTCATTTTTTTTAAATTTTTAATTTCAGTCTTAGTATTTTTATGAATCGTCATGCCAATATGTGCATTGGTCCAGATCTCAATATTCTTTCTAAAACAAAAATGAGGAATTCTACAATCAAAATATTTTCTATCCAAATTTCTATTCCTATCAATAATATATCCTTTTTCTAGATAATTATTACTAGGTATACTTACTAATACATAAAATGATTCGGGTTTCGATGTATTGAAATGATATGGAATTTCTCGATCCCCGTTTATTTCAAATTCTAATGTTGATCCAGAAATATATGAATTAGGAGGACTTATGTATTTATATGATAAAAGATCATATCTGTGATTTTTTTTCCATTTTTCTTTTTGACTCATAAAAGAATCCGCTGCATAGTTATTTTTTTTCATGGAATGAATGAATTGGTATTTTTTATATAAATCCAATTGGATTGATTCCTTGTTTTGGTTTTGAATCATACAGCGTTGATTGATTCTATTTCGCCATTCTTTAGTTACTAATCGAGACCATTTTTTTTGAGATGCATCGTATTGATAATGACCTTTTAACCAGTTTTTCCATTCGTTCATTACATACGAATGAATTTTATTATGTCTTGATTTGGAATCAAATATTCCGTGTATCATTATCATACAAGAGTCTTTTAATTTTTCCTTAAAAAAAGGAGAGTTTCCTTTATATTGAAATACAGGTCTCAAGCGATCCTTATTAAGTAATTGGGTTTGTGATAATTTGTAAAATACATATGCTTGAGATATGGAAGATAAGTTCCAATAAGTATCGGAATTTGGATTCCTATTCTCAGTACTATAAGTATTTGAAAACAACTTTTTTCTAGTCAAACCAAAATGAAACTTCATTGTATTTTTATTTGTTTCATCAATTCCTTCTTGTTCTTTATTTCTTTTATTGTTGTAAATGGATTTATTAAAGATATTTTTTTTTGATTTAAAGAAAAGTTGTGCATTGATCTTAGGAATGCTAATGGTACATAGTAAAATATCTATGTATATTTTTTCAATGAATGATTTTATAAAGTAGTGCGATTTACGCATTAATCGGATATTTTTCCTTTTGAAGATTTTCAAAGATTCCGGCCTTTTATTATCATAAATTAGAACTATATCTTTTTTTTTTTCTTTTTCGTTTCGTTCTATTTGATTCCTGATTTTTATTGTCTTATCAGAAAGATCTTTCATTCTTCTTTCTATTAGTGAATAATTTAACCAATTTTTTGGTCGAATTCGAACAGATGATTCGCGAAGAATCTTTTTATTTTTTTGTAAATCTTTTTCGTTTTCCTTCATTTCATATACTTTTTCTTTCCTCAACTCAAATAAAAAAATTGGATTTATTTTTTCCAATTTTTGCATTATGAGTTTGATAACTATAAATATTTTAGTGACCCATTTTGTTTTTTCTTTTCTAACTTTTATAAATATAAAGGATTTTATTCTTTCCTTCAAAAAGTTTATAACTTGTAAAATCTTATTTTTTACCCTTCTATTTCTTTTTTTGAGTTCTTTATAAATAGGTTCAAAAAAAGAAGGTCGTTTTCGGGGAGAACCAAAGGGAAGTTCTGCTTCCATTCCCCAGACTGTTAAAAAACAAAATTTTTTGTTTTTATATTTTGAATCTCCTCGATCTCTATGATGAGATCGTACCTTAGCTTTTCGCCAAGGTTTTAGACAGAAAGGATATAGAATCTTTATCTGAATGCCGTCTGTTAACCAATCTTGGGGAAATTCTGTTTCTGATAATTGAACACCATTATAGGTGCATTTAATATGTATTTCTCTATTCCATTCCTTCAAATCCTCGTACCACTCGGGGAATTGAAATAATAACGTACGTAAAATATTTTTAGCTATTATAAATGAAGGCAATATAATGTATTTTCTAAAAAAAGATTGGATTACTAACATTAAACCTCTTATTGCTTGAATAAATACAAAGGTATCCCAAGCTTCTGATATTTCTATACGTTCTTTTTTATCCTTTTCTTCTTTTGTCTCTTCATTTTCAAAATGGGAATCTAAAATTTTAAATTCAGATTCTCGTTCTCTACCCATCCAATTCCTCAAAATAAGATTCTTCATTTCATTAATATGAAAAGAATAAAAAAAAGATGTTTTGTCTATACGGTCCAAAAAAAGTGGGGAATGCGCATTTACTTGAAAGAGGTCCCAAATAACTGTTTTACGTCTTTGAGCGCGCATGGATCCTTTGATTAGATTGCGACGAAAACACGATTGTTGGGAGTAACGTATCAGAGCTACCTCTTCCTCTTCCTCTTCCTCTTTCTCTTCCTCTTTCTCTTCCTCTTTCTCTTCCTCTTTCTCTTCCTCTTCCTCTTTCTCTTCCTCTTTCTCTTCCTCTTTCTCTTCCTCTTTCTCTTCCTCTTCCTCTTCCTCTTCCGTTTTATTATCATTTTTCTCATTGTTACTAGCATTCTTAGTACTAGAAATAGAATTGGTATTTTGATCATTATCTTCATCTTCTTCTTCCAACAAATCCTCGGTTAATTTGTATGACCATCTAGACACCTTTTTACTGACTTCTTTTATTTTAATTCCAATATCTTTCTTTTTCTTTGTTTTTTGATCTTTTGTAATTACATCGAATACAAATTGCAAAGATTTTGCTTGACTTTCTGAATCAATTATTTTTGCTTCTGTCAATAAAGGACATTTTTCAAAATTTAAAATGTGTCCGCACTCAGAAGATAATTCATCAATTGAGATGAAGGACTTTTCCGTTTTTTTTAAAAATGATTGACGGTAAATTCCTAAGGAATCATTAAGAAGTAGATCATGAATCTTATTTATCCAAAAAATTTCTACTAAATCTTCTGTATTTGTATAAGTAATTAAATGATTCATGATTGCATGTGAATAGAGTTTTTTTCGTGTTCCTCGACAAGGTCCGTTGAAAAAAGGATCATATGCTTTTGGCAAGCATTTTTTTTTATTCTCATCATCGCATAATATGGTTCTTTTTTCAAGCCTATCCAGACTAGGAGATCCCTCATTTTTTTCTATAATTTTTATTCGATTTATCAATTCATTATTCAAATTTAACTTTTTTTTTTCATTGGTATAAATCCAAGAATTAGAAAGATTTTCGTCATATATTTTTTCTCTTATGTACAAAGAAATTCTTCGTTCTAGCATTTCTGAAAATGTCGATAAACTAGGAGGATACATAAAGGATATTTTTTGTTTCCCATCACTTGTACATGTATAAAAAAAAAATTGTGACATTTCATTGCGTAAAGCATTTTCTAATTGATCATTTTCTATATATCGTAATGGACGATTCCATCGTTTATAATCGAAAAAAAAAGTGACAAAAGTTTTTTCAACCCAAAACCAATAATCACTTTTTTTTTTCTTTTCTTTCAGTCTTCCCAATTCCAAATTCTCTTGATGGGTATCCAGATCATAATCTTCATGAACTGGGCTATCTTGATAGCGTGCCTCTTGAAAGTTAAATTCATCCTTTGTTTTTTCCTTTCCATTCACTCGGGTCTCTTCCGTTTCATCTATTTTGTCCAGATCCTCCTTTTCTTCCCCCTCTTCCGTTTCTGAAGTTTCTTTCTCTTTCAGTTTCTTAGTGACTGTAGGTGACGGCATTCTTCCTAAATAGTAGACAGAGGTGATAAATAAGAGAATACTAAAGATTCGAGCCATAGAATT